TGAATTGAAAACAAAAAAAATAGGATTATATGTGAGATCATTTTTGGAATTGTATATTCAATGATTCACTAATCGTAATTAAAATAGATTTTCTATATTCTAGAATAGAATTCGAATAGAATATTTAGAAAAAAGGAAATAAGCGGGTAGCGGGAATCGAACCCGCATCGTTAGCTTGGAAGGCTAGGGGTTATAGTCGACGTCCAATTCATTGCTTTGAACGTCTCTAATTCAAAACCGAACATGAAACTTTGGTTTCATTCGGCTCCTTTATGGAATATGAGTAAATTCATAGATCTAAGATGTGAACAAAATGAACAAAATGATACCCATAACACCTACGTCAGCTTTTTGTTTGAATACAAACAAACAAAATGAATCGCTTTCTAGATGATCCTTCTAGAAGAAGGTGATTCTAACAATCTTTCTAGTTACTTCGTTCTCTATTTCTATTTGAGAGGATCCTAAGGAAAAGGGTTTTGTTTCCACCGAGCTAAAACAATATGTCGATGCCTCTAGTAAACCAAAGTCGTCGTTGAATAGCTATTTTACTCCAATTTATTTCTTTAGAAAAAAAATGGAAGATTTAGTTACGATTCGAAATGGACTTTCTATCTTCTGCCATGGATCCTTTACTCATACTTATTTCAATTGGAATTTTTGGTCCAATTCCAAAATTATGTTTCGCAATTTCATAATCCAACTTTTCAATTTATAAGTGACGCATGGATACAAATCACGAGAATTCGTATTTTTTTCTCGAATTTCTCATTGAGAGTTAAAGGATTAAATCTTTTTAAGAAATAAAGTTTTTGGTCGGAATATGAATAAAACCGAAAGACCCTTTAACTATTAACGGTTAATAGAACGAATCACACTTTTACCACTAAACTATACCCGCTACAATATGATTATTGTATACAAATGGATCTTTTGTCGAACAAGATCGTTGAGCATGATCAAGATAGGATCATCAAAGAATCATCAAAATGAGAACGTTGCACTTTTTTGCGGGGAGATCAAAATTCAAATTGTGGAAGAATCGATAGTTTCTTTTTGAGTTTGGTAAAATATAACAAGAAAAAGAATGTAAATAGTCTTTGTTCTTTTTTTTTGTTGCTTGAATATAAAATATTCAATTGCATATAATAATATAATAACAAAAGTCTTTTTGTTTTCAAATCAGATATCAGATAAATCATTATAATTCGTTGGAACAAAAAAAAGAGCCCGGCTAGGTACTGACCGGGCCGGGCCATGAGAATAAGAAGGGCCTTTCGAACAAAATCAACACAAATGGGTCTTGCTGATTTTTTTTTAGTTCGATTATTCGGGCGGTCGAGCCCATCTTTTAGATAAAGAAAATTCCCGATTTATGGATCTCTATATATATAATAGAATAGAGAAAGAAGAAAGATTCTTTACATTATGTGTAATGTAGTAATTATCTTTTTCAATTGGGAGAGATGGCTGAGTGGACTAAAGCGTCGGATTGCTAATCCGTTGTACGAGTTATTCGTACCGAGGGTTCGAATCCCTCTCTTTCCGTTTCCGTTGATGAATTTATTTGGTTTTTTTCAAATTTTGAAAATCTTAGTGAAACGTGTAGAATAGATAAAATCCTAAGAAAATTTGCAAATTAACTAAAACCAAGGAAAACCCCCTGTATTTTATTCTTCACGTCCAGGATTTCGCCCTGGATCATTAGATAGGAATCCAAAGATAAAGAGAGACACAAAAAATATCACTACGGTATAAACGAAGAGTTTCAGAGTAAGCATTACACAATCTCCAAGATGGTTTTTTTGAAAAAAAAAGAGAATAGATCTTCTATTTTTCTACCACATATCCTAAAGAAATGAGGTTTTTCTAGAAATGCATTGTCACAAATTCATTTGTTTTTCATTAACCCAAATTTTGGTTTATATCCAAATTAGATATTATATTGTGGGAGACCCTAATAGGGTTAGGGTCTTTCACTGGAAAGGGGGTCAAAAATGAGGAAATGAGGGTAAGCCTGGGTTTTGTCGACTATACACGAATTTCAGCGTGTTAATCGAGGGTTCATACTCTAAAACTTATCTTATTTTTTCAATTGTTAGAATTTTTTTATCGAGGAAATCATACATTTTCTAGGATATTATTATTCAGGATCTCATCGAAAACTTACAGCAGCTTGCCAAACAAAAGCTAAGAGAAAAAAAAACAAAGGTATGACTGGCATAACATCCACGATTGGATTCAAAAAAGCATAGGCTTCGGGCAATTTGCCGAAGAAAAAACTACTCGAATAAAAGGGAGAATTAATACAAATACAGATCAAACTAACGATATTAAGCATAACAGACATTTTGTTATTGGAGATAATTGCATTTTGATTGCGTTTTTGATATAAGGAAAAAGAAAGTAAGTAAGGTAGACAAAAACCCTTCTTTTTCTTTGAATCCACCCAACCAAAAATCCTCCAATTCTCAAAGGAGGATAGAAGAAATCATACTTTCATACAATATCTTAATTGAATTCTATGTAATGATCAATAAATTAAGTTGAATTCTATATCTATATGTATCAAAATCCTAGTACCAATCGATTCTATAGATCTATAGATATTTGGACTCGAGTTGACAAACAAGCAATACCAATATTATTGTTTCTTAGTGTCGATTAGAAATTGAAATGGGGCGTGGCCAAGTGGTAAGGCAACGGGTTTTGGTCCCGCTATTCGGAGGTTCGAATCCTTCCGTCCCAGCGCAGTCCATTTTTTATGCTCCATTATTCCTATAGAAAGAAATAGGGGAGTGGGTAGGAGTTAATCCATATTAATTTTAATATCTGTGTCTGTTCGAATTTCATTAATAAATGATCAAGTTCCATATTATATAGAAATATGTTATGGAGCTGATGTTTTTTCTTTGAATCTAATTTGATTTAGGTATTTCGTGTTTGACTCGAATGAAAAATGGGAAATCTATTATCTATTTAAGGCTTGAGGCAGGGGTGATTTATCCTATCCCTTTGTATTCACTTTCTCACAAGAGTCGATATTCCTCAACCCCATTTAAACCAAATACATATCAATCGTATAATATAATTATATAAATGTTACGTATCATTCTATTTCAATGACAAGAAATTTTTTGGTTCTTTGTGAAAAAGATTTGTAATCCTTAAATTATTTAAACTAAAATTATAGATATTCGATAATCTAGAATATCTATAACAGTGACAATTGTTCAGTCTATCTGATAGATACGAAGAACCTCCCCTTTCAAATTTATATTTGAAATTCAATCAGTGATGAGTCAATTCAAAAAGAACGACCGATCCTCCTATGAAGATAAAAGGTGATGCTTATTGTCCAATTTTCTTCAAATTTCATTTAATAATAATGATGTAGAAATAGGAAACCTTTTCCATTTCAATTAGAAAGATTCCTTGTACGTGGAAGCTTTGAAAAAGTAATAAATCGTTTAATCTATCCTATTGAGTCACTTGAAGATGCAGATTCAAAAAGTTATTCGTTTCTCTATTTCTATTTTTTTCTCGGATCTATATATTATTTATGTATGTTAAAAATGCCGTCTTGCTAAGACTTTTTCAGAAAAATAGTTCCACATATCATATATTCATATATAGAAGAAAAGTCTAGATTACGATGTCTATGGACAGCTGAACCAGTGACTATTCATGATTCCATAATTGAATCAATTTCATACCGGTTCCAAATTAGAGGAATGTTATGGTAAAACTTCGTTTGAAACGATGTGGTAGAAAGCAACGTGCGACTTGAAGGACACGATCCGTTGTGGATTTTTACATCCACCATTTTTGATTTGTCTAGGAATAAGGGTGCTCTTGGCTCGACATTGTTTGTTCTGTTACACCCGAACCCTTCGTTTTTTGTTGGGTTGTAAATAGTGCACGCTGGAGCTCGAATAGAAAGTATTAATTTATTTCTCGGGGGCAAGGATCTAGGGTTAATGCCAATCAATTGGAGGAACAACTTCGTAAATATATCGAACATATATAGGAATCAAAAGGATCCAATTCGAGCAAGTTTACAATTCAAAAGCAAAACTTGTTGAAATTGATTCAAATTTTTCGATTCAAAGTGTATCACGCGGGAATCGACTGTCCATCGGATTTTTTGATCGAAAGAAATCAAAAGGGGGTATGTTGCTGCCATTTTATTTTGAAAGAATTAAGAAACACCGAAGTAATGTCTAAACCCAATGATTAAAAATAAGGAAAGGATCTAAGAACAAGGAAACACCCTTTTAATTGTCTCAATCGTCTCAATAACTGGATCGGACTAAAGAATCCAAATAGAATTTGAAATGGTTTAAACGAGACAAACAAAAGGGAGTAAAGACGACTCAATAAATGAAATTGACTAAAGATTTTTCCTTTGAACTATTTGAGAGTTATCCAACTTGAGTTATGAGTACGAATGGTTTATTTTTCATTTTCAGGAAGAAAAAAAGACTGAAATCATAGTCTAATTTATTTTATGGGCGCATTTGTCATTTAATTTATTAGAATTGCATATATAGACAAAACTTCGAATCAAATCATTTTTTCGCGAGCTGTACGAGGAGAAAACTTCCTATACGGTTCTAGGGGGGGTATTGTTCATCTACATCTATCCCAATGAGCCATCTATCGAATCGTTGCAATTGATGTTCGATCCCGAAGAGAAGGAAAAGATCTTAGAAGGGTGGGCTTTTATGATCCAATGAAGAATCAAACTTTTTTAAATGTTCCTCTTATTCTATATTTCCTTGAAAGGGGTGCTCAACCCACGGGAACTGTTCAGAATCTTTTAAAGAAAGCCGAAGTTTTTAAGGAACTTCCGCCTAATCAAATGAAATTCAATTAAAGAAATACCAGGGGGGCTAGCGACTTGTATATAACTTTGTCTAACTTTTTTCTACTTGCCCCCCTTTTTCTTTTTTTCTTCCGTATTCATATTTATTTATCATAGTTTCTGTCGAATCTTATGGTCTAGATGGTCTAGAATGACCAAATTGATTGATCTTATAAATATCCAATTTCCGCATTTCCTTTAGTTAATTGTGTGGTTTTCATTGGAACTCGACTAAGCAAGAACAAGGAATCTACTTTGCTTATTCCACTTAGATTGATGAAATACATTAGCATTAGGGACTAAAAAATCCGATATTTTTTTTTGAATTCTTCCTTTTTTATTCTTCGATTTATACTTTTTCTATCTATGTAGATTAGATATGTAGTGTCAATCCAAGACAATTTTGAATATTATTGTATTTCATTGTTAAATTGAAATTCAAAGGATTTCAAAAAGGATTTTATTTCATGCAATTTCTCTTTTCCAATGTATTCTTTTCTCAACATTTATATTGACAACAGTGTATTGAACAAATATAATTCATCGTGATAAGCGATCCGGGTCTATTTATTTTTGTCCCATAGTTTTGTTACTTTATCTTATTCAAATGATGTTTTCTTTGATACAAGAGGTTTTTTTGATTGAAAGAAAGCTAGATAACATAAGAGATGCTCTATCCATTTTCACAATGCTGTATCTTTTTTTTTTCTTTTATTTTATCTGACAATTTCTTGTATTTTCATCTAATTGTATTTTCATCGAATCACTTCATTTTTATGTTTTGAATCCATTATCAAATCTGTTTTTTTATTAGATTTGTTAACTCAAGGGTTTGATTAGTTTGTATAATATCTTTTTTTCTCTTTGTTTAAAATCAATTTAATTGAATTTGATTGTATCTATACACCCTTTGTTGAGGTTTTGTTTAATCTATGTTTGTTTTTTTCGGGTTGCTAACTCAACGGTAGAGTACTCGGCTTTTAAGTGCGGCTAGAATCTTTTACACATTTGGATGAAGTGACGAATTCGTCCGTAACCTTGGTAAACTTTGGAAGACCGCGACTGATCCTGAAAGGGAATAAATGGAAAAAATAGCATGTCGTATCAATGGATAGTTCTGAGGATATTTCATTCTTATCGGATTGGTATAAAACCTTTTTCGAATTCTTGGAACGGAACAAAAGAAAGTTGGGTCGAATGAATAAATGGATAGGAGCCCTGTGGCTTCAATTAATTATCAGAAAGAAAAAGCAACCGGCTTCTGTTCTTAATTTGAATAATTTCCCGATCTAACTAGACGTTAAAAATAAATTGGTGCCTGATACGGGAAGCACTTATCACTCCACGAGTGGATTCTATTTTTTTTTAATGAATCCTAACTATTGACATTCTCCATTATGGACTGAAGATGCGTGTGTAAAAGAAGCAGTATGTTGATAAAGAAAGTTTTTCCGAAATCAAAAGAGCGATTCGGTTTAAAAAATAAAAGATTTCTAACCATCTTGTTATTCTATAACATAAACATAGACGAATTAAATGAAATGGATGGAAAAAGGAGAGGGTAGAGAATCTGTTGATAAGTTTATCTGTCCCCGAGGTATCGATTTTTACAGAATACCTTGTTTTGACTGTATCGCACTATGTATCATTTGATAACCCCCCCAATCTTCTACCTTTAATTCAAATCGAATTTCAAATGGAGGAAATCCAAAGATATTTACAGCTGGAGAGATCTCAACAACATGACTTCCTATATCCACTTATCTTTCAGGAGTATATTTATGCATTTGCTCATAATCGTGCTTTGAGTAAATTGATTTTGTCGGAAAATCTGGGTTATGACAATAAATCCAGTTTACTGATTGTGAAACGGTTAATTACTCGACTGTATCAACAGAATCATTTTCTGATTTCTCCTAATGATTCTAACCAAAATCCATTTTGGGTGCGCAACAAGAATTTGTATTCTCAAATCATATCAGAGGGGTTTGCTTTTATTGTCGAAATTCCATTTTCTTTACAATTCCTATCCTGTCTAGAAGGGGAAACGAACAAGATAGGAAAATCTCAGAATTTACGATCAATTCATTCAATATTTCCCTTTTTCGAGGACACTTTTTCACATTTTAATTTTGTGTTAGATATGGTAATACCTCGCCCTGTTCATGTGGAAATCTTGGTTCAAATCCTTCGCTATTGCGTAAAAGATGCTTCCTCCTTGCATTTATTACGAGTCTTTCTCAATGAATATTGTAATTGGAATAGTCTTCTTATTCCAAAGAAAGCCAGTTCCCCTTCTTCAAAAAAAAATAAAAGATTATTCTTATTCTTATATAATTCTCACGTATGTGAATATGAATCCATTTTCGTCTTTCTACGTAACCAATCTTTTCATTTACGATCAACATCTTCTGGAGTTTTTCTTGAACGAATCTATTTCTATATAAAAATAGAACGTCTTGTGAACGTCTTTGTTAAGATTAAGGATTTGGGGGCAAACCTGCGGTTGGTCAAGGAACCTTTCATGCATTATATTAGGTATCAAAAAAGATCCATTCTGGCTTCAAAAGGGACATTTATTTTCATGAAGAAATGGAAATTTTACCTTGTCACTTTTTGGCAATGGCATTTTT